AAATACAAATATGGTCATTTTCATTTCTTCAACTAGTATCGATGGAGATGGATAAAGACACATGTGGATTAGTACAATTATTGGTAGCGTCATATTCAGGATTCTAAGAGAGACCTCACTGAATTTGGCCTTTTCGATTCCTCCCGATCCGTATAATGAAATCGAATCGAGTACCCTATCTTTCCCGGTAGCACATACACAAATAGAATTCTTATTTGTACGATACAAAATGACTTTAATTTCTTTTATAAAATCCTTTTAATCGGAAAAGTCTCTTCTTTTTTCGATCCGATTTTGTGTAACCTCAATTATTTGAAACAATCTATCTCATTCAAATTGTACACTGAAGTTTTGATATATTATATGGCTCCCATTCCTAATTCAATCAAGTAAAGAGTATATTAATAAAATAAAAATCAAATAAGGACTCTGCCTCTCTTAGAGAGAGAGGGAATGGATAATCTTTTTTAAGGGTTTATGCCGAAGAAAAAACAAACTCTAAAAAAAAAAAGTGAATTTGGTAGAATATTCGATTTTTTTTATACTGTACTAGGACTTATCTTTATCACACTTTTTTTTTTGTTTTCCAATCCAATAAGATTAGATCATTCAAAAAAGGAGTTTAGAACATAACTCCCCCTTTCCCATTTCGCTTCTATTGTTTGTTTGTTTTTGTTTTGTTTGTAACTTATGTAAGTTTAAAGACGATTAGATGATACTTAGTCAGATGATTGTACAAGGAAGGAGATAGTTTTATAGAAAAGAAAGAATGGAAAAGAATGATAAATAAAGTAACTAAAGTAAGGAAATTTTCGATTGGATCAGGAATCCATTTTTGGATTTGGTATGAATAAATGATCTTTCTATGTTATACTATTCAATTCTCGACGATAAATCGATTTGAGAGTTCAGATATTGTTATTCATGATATTGATCTGATTCGATATCATCGAGATGGAATTCATCCCATTGAATTTAGAGGCGAAAGATTTCTCATCTCTTATGGGATTAAATCCCGAATTATTGTGAAGTAAAGAAAAACGAAACGATGAGATTATGGAAGTAAATATTCTCGCATTTATTGCTACTGCACTGTTCATTCTAGTTCCTACTGCTTTTTTACTTATAATATATGTAAAAACTGTTAGTCAAAGTGATTAATTTGAATGAAACTTGACTTCTTAGTTCTTATCAATATCAAGAATTAACGAAATAAAATGAAAAGAATTCAAATTTTGCGTTTTAGCTGAAATGAGCGAACTAGAATCAGCAGGATTCTATGAGATCTGATAGTATGGTAGAAAGTAATATATTTACTACCATACTATTCATTTTTGTTATTCTAGTATATAAAGTTGTACTGTAGAAAGATCTGGGCTTAATATGGATCAATCTAGAATGTCATCTTCATATTCATATATAGATAGATATATAGACAATAGATATTAATTATCTATATGGAATGTACATAAGGTTCAAATTTGATTTCTTTTCTTCATATGTTTGATTTGTGTTGGTTCCAATTAATCTGGAATAGTTGAAAGGCGCCTCTTACTCTTATGATTCCAATTCCTGGATTTCTGATTATTTTCAATATGAATCCCAGAATCCATTGAAATAATCAAATCAATGAAAAGAAAAAAAAAGAATAGTTGGGGTATGTATTAATAAAAGAAAATCAAGAAATATTTTTTTAGCATTCCAAAGAAGTAATTAATTGAACACATCCAAGGAAAGGAGTTTTATAAAAACTTTTTCAGATTTCGACGAAAAGAAAAGGATTAGTAAACCCCGCCAATTTTAAATCTTTGAATCATAATATGAAATGAGTCAAGTCAATAAAGTATAGCATAAATCGAATTTATAAAACGAAAATAATAAAAAAAAAATACTAAACTAAGTACTAAGTACGCAATATGTGACTTCTCCAAGAAAATATCTTAGTATGCGGAGTATCCCGTTAGAGAATCACTATGTCTATTTTATTTCCCGTAGAAAATCACTTAATTTAATAACTTTTAAATAACTAAAAAAAGAACTACTTTCTTTTGTCTTTGAACCGGAAAAAGGCAAACAAATAAAAAGTAAAAAAGGTTCTGCTGCTCCTTATTGTCCATATATAACTCTGATAAGAGCCGGTTTATCGGTTTATCATAATAAAGAATTTAGGAAGAATTCGGTTGGAATAACTTTCCTATCATTTGTATTCTTTTTACTTTTGAAATATGAACACTGGAATCATTAAAATATTTATTTGATTATGATTAAAAGGGTATTATTCAAATATTATTCATAGAATAAATTACTCCACTCGAATCGAATAGAATTTTGAAATTGAATTCAATTATTGAATTCAATTTCAATATAAATAGTTCAATTTAAAATAGTTAAATTAAAAAGTCTTTGCAGAACGATCTATAAAATAATTTATAGAGTTTCATTTCTCAACTCAATTAGTAGTATCCCTAGAGTCCACTTCTTCCCCATACTACGAGTGAAAGGGAAAATGTAAAGACTACCATCAAAGCAGCCCAAGCGAGACTTACTATATCCATGTGAATTATGTCCCCTATCTCTATGAATATGAAGAAATTTTGCTAGTATTGTTCACTTTTTTCCATTATTTTTCACTAATAATAGTCACTAATAATAATATTAGTCACTAATAATAATATTAGTATCGCTGGTGCAGAGTAAAAAAAAAAGATTTTGTCCAATACCATTGATGAAACAATCCAAAAAATCCAATTCAATTAATTAGAACCAATTAATTATAAGAAGTTCTTGTATGATTGCTAGTAGAATCGGGAAAGATTAAGCGCAAACAAAATAAGCAGCAGTGCTCTTGGAAATATCAATATCACGAGTTTTTTTCCTCCGCTGTTTCTATTGGGGACAATATATCAGCAAAACATAATAAGGTATTTCGCGTCTTTTGTTGATCAGGCGACACCCGGATTTGAACTGGGGAAAAAGGATTTGCAGTCCCCCGCCTTACCACTCGGCCATGTCGCCAAGGCAATAGAAATAAAAAATAGACGAAAATACCCCCCCTTTTTTTATTACTAAACTTCTTTTTTTTTTGTACTTTTGTACTTGTATCTTGAATCCCATTTTTCTTAATCTGAATCCCTTTCCTAAAAGAAATCCTTCCTTTTTTGGATTGGATCTATCTCTTTGATTAATTTTGTATAGTATGTCAAATGTCAAAACACGCACTATCTGAATTCTTTCTATTGAAAGGAAAAACAAAATGTGAATTTTCAGTCACAAAAGCCGAAATTCAGGACAAATTGGAACCGTTAACTATTGACTGAAAATTCATGAACGATTCTCGAATTTGAATCTAAATTTGAATCTAAAATTGTATTTCCCGAATGATATAAGAAAATAAAAATGGATATCTAACTATCTAGTATTGATTCTTTTCAATAAAAAAAAGCCTTCTCCATTTCAATTATAACAACAATTATGAGTATATGTAAACCCCAGAACATAAATTATTACACGTATACCTCTAATCAGATATCTTATCTGTTTATGATTCCTATAGAAAATCGATATTTTGATAGAGCACGCCATGCGCTGTACAGAATAGACCCGCAATAAAAGGAAAGACATATATATAGATAGCTATAGTTCTATCCGCGTATGCTTAATAAAGCTTTCGTCTGCGCTTCAACAAACTCTATTAAAATAAAAAAAAAATATCTCGTCTGTTCGGTGCGAATCCTTTTTTTTTTTTGAACTGAACAAGGAAATCCACGAAAAAAAGGAAAAAAGCTAAGTGCTAAAAAAACAACTTTATATTGTTTCTAACTATTGGGTTTTTATCTCATCGAAGAGATCAAATCCCGAATTATTTATTTCACTTGTATTGGAATATGTAATATCATAAATAATAGTAGAAATTGAATCACTTTTTGTTATTCTATATAAAATTCCATAAGTCTAAGTTAAGTGGAATTTCTCAATTCTTTTACAGTTGTATCTGTTGCAAATTCCAATTTGAGTAGAAAATCAAAATTCTCTTTATTCCTCCGTTCATACGTATTTCAGACATTCCATATTCATATATGGAGTTAGATAAAATTTTATGTGATTCTGTAAACAGAATAGCAATTCCATCAGTGCTGATCGATCCATATAATTGGATGAAAAACGATCCAATAATGGGATTTTTTTTTTCAATAAATGGGAAATAAAAAATGCTTGGGGATGGAAATGGGGGAATGTCTACAATACCTGGATTTAATCAGATACAATTTGAAGGATTTTGTAGGTTCATTGATCAGGGCTTAGCAGAAGAACTTTATAAGTTTCCAAAAATTGAAGATAGAGATCAAGAAATTGAATTTCAATTATTTGTGGAAACATATCAATTAGTAGAACCATCGATAAAAGAAAGAGATGCTGTATATGAATCACTTACATATTCTTCTGAATTATATGTATCCGGGGGATTAATTTGGAAAAACAGTAGGGATATGCAAGAACAAACAATTTTTATTGGAAACATTCCTCTAATGAATTCCCTGGGAACTTCTATAGTAAATGGAATATACAGAATTGTGATCAATCAAATATTGCAAAGTCCTGGTATCTATTATCGGTCAGAATTGAACCATAACGGAATTTCGGTCTATACCGGCACTATAATATCAGATTGGGGGGGAAGAGTAGAATTAGAGATTGATAAAAAAGCAAGGATATGGGCTCGTGTGAGTAGGAAACAGAAAATATCTATTTTAGTTCTATCATCAGCTATGGGTTTGAATCTAAGAGAAATTCTAGAGAATGTGTGCTACCCCGAGATTTTCTTGTCTTTCCTGAGCGATAAGGAAAAAAAAAAAATTGGGTCAAGGGAAAATGCCATTTTGGAGTTTTATCAACAATTTACTTGTGTAGGCGGAGGTCCAGTATTTTCTGAATCCTTATGTAAGGAATTACAAAAGAAATTTTTTCAACAAAGATGTGAATTAGGAAGGATTGGTCGACTA